TCGGGGCCAAAACTCCGGAAATTAGAAATGCCAAAATAGGAATAACACTTGATATTATTAGAAATGCCCAGAAAATATCATATTCGTGAAGCAGAAACATAGAAGCACTCCTATTAATGTGGAATATACCGAATTAGTTGATTCAAATTGGAATTCTCAATTCATCCATAACTGCATTAGTCGAAACAACAATTTTGATCAAACCACATAGTTTCGTTTGTTTACTTGTTGTGGGTCATGTATCGTCTCAAGATTCATCCAACGGAATCCCACTTACACTTACTTCGATTCTATTTAGATATGGTGTAGACATATAATGCTATTATACAAATCAAACTCTCTCCTACCTTGCCTCGGGTTTTCTATCAAACAAAAAAAGGAATTAAGGAATTTTTTTTAAAGAATATTTTAAATAATATGAATTGAAATTGAAATAATATTCAAACAATATTATTCAAATAAGATTAAATGAAATATTAAACATAAATAATTTCAATATTCTATTAATATAATAGAGCCAAAGAGGAGGTCTGGCCCATTTTTTCTCTCTCTCTCTTTTTTTTTTTTTTCTTAGTGATTTAGAATATAGTCAGTAGTCAGATGTAATAGAATTTCTAGGAATTTCCATCTCGGGATTTATGGTATATTCTACGTGGCTGTGTTGGTGTATTCTTTTCATTAAGATCCGGATAGAGGATTATTGTTTCTATTGATTTGATACGGATACGAAAACGGAATGCATCGACCGATTCGATTCTCTCTCCCTGTCCCAGATTTATACTTAATTGATTTGATTCAATCCATTGAATTGTGAGGAACCCTTACATATAAAAACTCATGGGTTCCTATACCCAAATTAGGAAACTTTGGACCTGTACTACCCCGGCCCCGGCTTTACCCCCGAGTTAGAAGTCTTGAAAGAATCATTTCAGACCCATTTCTAGGACTAAAGATCGTGATTTGGAATGACTCGAAATACTTATTTATTTAATGTAATAATAACACCTAGCAGGACCAACCAACGAGTTAGGTTTCGTGACAACAAAAAACGTTTCTTTTGAAGCAAACCTACAAAATGGGGCATAGTTTAATGGTAGAGTCGGCTGAATCGTAAATGATTTACAGAAGATACTTCGAATGGAATCATGCGTTGTCGAACGATTCGATAGACAAAATCTCCCCATCCCAAAACCAACTCATAGAACATAGAAATAGAAGAGGGTGCGTTGATACATTTAGGACCAATTCATTGTCTCTAAAACAATGAATTGGGATTGTTGTTCTGCCAAAAGGCGATACGTCGGGGGATTCCTAACTCATCCAAGTTCAAATGGACCCTAATCTTTTTAGATAAAGTCTGCATTGGTAGAATTGGAATGATGAACAAATTGGATTGGGTAGATTGGAATAAAAAAAAGAAGTTATTAAGTATTGTACAGAAAAATGACTACTTGCTTTGCTAAGCCGGTTATACGAAGAAAAGCCTATTGTACAATGAAACTTACCAAAGAGCTTCGTTTTTGAAACTCTGGCTTTTCTACAAATACAAGAACAAGAATAGGTTCTAGATAATGTGACTTACTATTAGATTGAATTTGGATTTGATTTGGTTGGGTCAGGTTGGAGTTTTTCTTGAGCCAGGCTCATGTTATGATTTTGACTTCATAAATTGGCTTGGGTATACCAAAGCAAAGGTGTATCACTAAATCTTGGATCATGGACAAATAAAAGAGGAAAAAGGCCGTATGTCATTCACAGACGAAGATTAATGAAGAAGAATGGGTTTGTTTATCCGAGATTTGAAAATACCGATCCGATTGGATCCATTGGAATAAATTATTGTTTTCAAGCCCCGAGGGATCTCCGTGATCCTGTGGGAATGATTCCATTTCTATGGAACAATCAACCGGCCGGTCACACGTACTAATTAGGAAATGAATACAAAAATGTATAGGGCTATACGGACTCGAACCGTAGACCTTCTCGGTAAAACAGATCAAACTTATTATTATCGAAATGATTCGAACTGTTTCAAAGACCCAACATGCGTTTTTTTTTTGCATTGGGCTCTTTCATTAACTGATAAAAAGATCGGCTAGTCCACCATATTTTTTCTTGACAGGAAGATAACGAGATGGCTCCATGCGCTCGGATTCATTATTTGAATTCTGATCCGGGAGCAATACCAAAGTGTTTCAAAGAAGGGTTACCCTGACGTAGGTCTGCCTCCGGCCTAGATCAACCTAAGTTAAATGGAGTCTCTATCAATCCGCCCCAAGAGTCAAATATGATACTTAATACACCTTAAAGTTCATAGGACGAAAAGAGGTTATTTTGAGGTCCTTATCCTCATTATGCCTAGCATTGAAGGGACTGGGTATTCACCTTATCAATGATCAAACCAATGATGGGTTCTATTTGGTACCTGAATTGGCACCTGAATCGGACCGAACAAAATATTTGTCAGGCTATTGTTCTCTTGTTCCCTCGAATCCATGGA